AGCGCAGGGGATTTTGTGACATTTCGAATTGGCTGTCTTGTATTTCTAATAAGTTGTTTAATAGTTGGCATGTTAAATCATATACATAACATAGTGGGCTGGTTTAGATTGATCCTAACCGGATGATTATGAATTTTTTCTATTTAATAGAATAGTAAACTCGAAGATAAAATCTCAAATCACGGATTGGCACAAAATCTATTTTTTTCATTCAACTGCTACAAGATCAACAATTCCATAAGCTTGGGCTTCTGTTGCTGACATAAAAACGTCTCTTTCCATGTCTTCAGATACAACCCATAATGGTTTGCCCGTCCTTTGTACATAAACCCTTGTGAGGGTTTCGCGTAGTTTCAGCAGTTCTTCCGCTTCCAGGATAAATTCTCCTGTTTGCGCCTCATAAAAAGAACTAGCAGGTTGATGGATCATTACCCTGATGATACAAGGGTTCTCTATGTGATGAAACGAACAGAAAAGAAAGATAAAGAATAATACGAAAAAAGATAGAATTGAACAACCGTACGGGCATCATCTTTTGTGCATTGCATACGGCTTTACAATCTAATTGATCCTTACCTTCCATTCAAGAAAAAGAAAAATAGAATCTATCAGCCCCAGATGGGTAAATGATCAAATTGCCACCCTTCCTTTTGGAGGAGTTCAAAAATACTATGATGGCTCCGTTGCTTTTTATTTTAAAATAGATTTTTTTGTCTTTGATTCAGCAATCCCAAAGTTTCTTTTTGATCCAACTAAAAAAGGAAAAATCTTGTTTTTTTCGCACTCTTTTTATAACATAAATATTGTTAAGAGCCCTTCAGTGTGAAAACAAAAAAAGTTTGTGACGCTGAATTGGACTTCCGATAGATAAGAGAAAATCGGAAATACCTTTTATATCATACTACTCTCTCGATACATAATCGAATCTTTTGAAAAAAAAAACAATACAGAATTTGTTCATATCGAACTCGAAGTGCCATGCTATTATTACTTAATATTCATATGGCGAAGGCATAGTTTTCTTTTTTCTCTCAAATAAAAAAACCTCATTGGCGCCAAGCGTGAGGGAATGCTAGACGTTTGGTAATTTCTCCTCCAACCAGGATAAAAGATCCCATTGACGCAGCTAATCCCATGCATATTGTATGGACCTCTGGTCGCACAAATTGCATAGTATCATAAATAGCTACTCCAGGAATTACCCATCCGCCAGGAGAGTTTATAAACAAATAAAGATCTTTTTTCTCATCTTCGATACTGAGATATACCATAAGACCAATAAGTTGATTCGAGATCGCGCTATCAACTGCTTGGCCTAAAAAAAGTAATCTTTCGCGATAAAGTCGGTTGAGTAGGGTCAAATTGTATCCCTTAGGAACCGTACATGCACCTTTTGATGCATACGGTTCAAAAAAAATTGCGAAAAAAAAGAATCAATGTAGAGATTCCAGTCCTCTTTCTTTTTTCCTATTCTTTTTCATAGCAGGTTTTTTCTAACTTCTAACGAAAGGGCTTTTTCTTCGATTTTTCAATAAAGACGAATTTTGACTTCTTTTTTTCTTCCTTATAATAGAAAAAAGTCAATAAACTTATCGAATTAACTTCTTATTGATGTATTGTTTCATCGAAATTCAATCCAAATGACGATGGTATTTTCTTGTTCCTGAATGGGTCTCTTTCATCTCTTTTTAGGTTTATGCTCTACTCCGGGCAAAGATCCGCCCGATTTTGATTTGCACATATAGGACAAATCTTCCCATCACCATTTCTTTTTGTTATGACTTTACAAATAACAAACAGGAATCGTTTATGATACATGTAGTAATCATAGATATATTACCAATTGGGTTTTTTCTAAACGGAGCCTGGATACTTCATTTTTTGAGTCCAACCAAAGCCAACCATAAATTATTCTAATTGATAATAGTACTATGAATTCCTCCAAACAATGCATTTAATTGCACTTCACGCTCCAATTTTTTGATGATTCAATTTCTCTTTCTTGGGCGAAACAGAGGATATCTCGATCGGGGGAGAAAACGGGGAAATCCCATACGACCCAATATATCTGACAAGTCGCACTATACGTCAACCCAAGATGCATCTTCCTCTCCAGGAGTTCGGAAAGGTACTTTTGGAACACCAATAGGCATAAATTGAAAAAAAAAAGAACTAAATACTATATTTCACTTTGATGTGGAAACGTAAGAATATGGTTTTATTGTCTTTATAATATTGTCTTTATCATATTTATTTTATCCATAGATTATAAAAATTCAGAAAGAAAGACAAAATAAATAAAGGAAAATTTTTACGAATAGGTCCTTCTAATGATAAACTAAGGATGGACACGTTTACTCATAGAAAATGGTATCAATCCCCCATTGCGTATTGGTACTTATCGAGTATAGAATAAATCTGTTTCTCTTTGTTCCTACGAACATAATTGTTCCATTATTACGAACAGAATAGAATAAATATTAACTTAACCTTTGTTAGA